CCCACCTACATATATGGGATATTTTAAGAAGTGAACATCTTTTTTCGTAGCAGGGTCTGGGGAAAGAATAGGAAAGACGATTTCACTATATTTCTGACCGGGAACAGGGCCTATCACAAGAATATTTCTTTTATTAGGACGATAACACTGAAAAGAAAGATTGCCCATCTTTTCTTTCATTTCGGGAGAAATACGATCGGGGGGGGCTAATTCGAATCCCTCGGGTAAAATAAGAACAGCTCCTACATTCAAAGCTCCCTTTTTACCATTAGCAAGAACTTGTTTCAGTTGCATATCATAAGGAATTCGAACAACTGCTTCAAATACAGTATCAGGAAGTACAGCTTGCGGAACTTCAATATCCACGGGCTTATTAGCTAAATGGCAATTGGCACATACAATTCGCCCAGTTGCTTCTCGTGGATTTTCATAACCCTGCTGCGCAAAAATGGGATATGCATTTGAAATAGATGCTCGAGTTATTACATATATCATGATCGATACATAAATGGATCGAGTCATCTGTTCTTTTACCCAAGAAAAAGTATTTCTATTTTGCATGGTCCAATCATTGATCCGCGGAATCTCTACAATAAATTTGATAGGTAGCTAGCAGAATTCCCTATCCACAAGTTTGCCATTGTATTGATTGTACTGAAAGTATTGTACTGGTGGAATCTAGTATGAATACCTTGAATTGAAAAGGTAGAAGTATAAAGAATAAGTAAGATGAAAAAAGATTTCTTTATACACGAAGAAAGATTCTGATTTGATTGAGATCAAAAGATCTAATGAATTATTCATTCATTGAATGATAAATTACTACAAGCGAAGGAGATACACGATTTAAAAAATGGAAGATCCAATATTTCACAATTGTATCTAGAATCACTGGAAAAGTGGAAACAAGACCAGATAGAATCTGATCATTCTGAGCCAATCCAAAATCGTTGTAGATCGAACCAATCATTAGTTCCCAACCATGGGTCGAGTGAAATCCGATCCATAAATCAGTAACTAAAAGAATCGAAAAAGCTTTGATTGTATCACTTAAGTTATAGAGAAATTCCTGAATCCAAGAATTTAGAATAAAAAGTTCTTCATTACCCAGAAAAAAATAACCACTTAGAATAGCAAAACAGATTAGATTTGTAGAGAAATGCAAAATGATATGAAAATGAGATTCATTGTGTCTTTGGACCAATTGTATTGTTTCCTTGTGCATTCCTATACGAAGCCTTTGCATATGTGTCTCTGAGTACTCTTTTATCATCTCGTCCAACAGGAATAGTTCTTCTAATTCCATAAATTTTTCTAGAACATTTTTATCTTGAATATCATTCAAGAGGATTTCGGATTGCCTGGTATTCCACCAATTAAGAACCCAAGTTTCTAGACATTTCTTAAATGAGAGAGAAACCCACCAGGGCAAAAAGAGTATAGACACAAGATATGGGAGGGAAGCCAATGCTTTCTTTTTTTTCATTCTGTATCCGTGATATGAATTGTTAATGAACCTGTTTAATTCGTCGATTCTATCTGAGATTTCTATGAAGCACGAATTATATAACAAGAGCCTATAACTCTAACAAGAATAAGGTATCGAACCTAGGGATCTTTTCTTATTTTTGTTTTTGTGTAAGAATTGAGTCTTTGGATCTAGAATAGAACATAGAAGAAGGGCCCTTTTCGAATGAAAAAAAAAGAAGTAAATATTCTTTCCATATTCCATAGATTGCAATTAGGCAAATTGTAACCGATTTCCCCTTCATTTATTCCTTTCGATAAAGACTCGAAAACCCATTTGAATGAACTAACGAATAGAATTTGGATTGAAAGACGAAACCTACCGGATCCTTTATTTTATTTCTTATTTCTCTTTTGTTTTTATTTTTAATTCGAAAGATTTCACTGTCTAACCGCAGCGCGGGGATAGGGTATCAATTCAAAGGCCTAAAAAGAGGAGAGGAATGATATTTTACGAAAACAAAAGACATGTTAGGATATTTGATGAATCTATACTTATTATAGACCTTTTACTAGTATAAAGAGTGAAGCCGGACGCCATGTGTATGTGTATAAAAAAGAGTTTTTGAAATATCCTTAATATATTTCTATTAGATTTTATTAATATTGTTCCATATGCGTCCTCCTGCTTTTGAGATGTATTAAGTTCCTTCTCTCATGCTGAGATTTATTCTTCAGTTCATTAGTTCATTTCAAAATACTTCAATGGGTACGCACAAGAAATAGGCCAATTCGGCAGCTTTTTGTTCAATTTCTCGTGGAGTCAAATTCTCATCAGTACGGGTCAAGGGAATGGCTCCTTGGCCCCTGATTTCCATATAAAGGACACGACGAGGAAAAAGACCCTCTCGCACCTCCATTCTGATTGATTGGATATCTTTCAGAAAGAAACGAAGGAAGATGCGACGATTTCTTCCAGGAAATCCCCAACGAAAAAGGGACATTATCCCTTCTTTTCTATCGAATCGGTCATAACCACTACCTACATTCCATGAAATTGTGCACCACAAATAAGAACTAATGAATAGACCTGCGATCCCATAGAAAGACATCACGATCCCTTGTGGGAAAAAAAGAATTTGCTGAGACGGAAATACGGATATCAGATTTTTACCAAGATAACTGGAAGTTCCAACCACTAAGAATCCTAGTGAACCTAAAAAAAGGATACAGGCCCAGCAAAAATTACTTGTTTTTCGAGACCCCGTTATAAGTTCTATCCATATATGTTCTGATCGCCAGTTCATACTATACTAGATCCAGTTGTATTCGATTGGAATTGAGAGAATAATCCAAATGGATTTGACTCGACTTTTCTTGCTTGATCCCGAAGTAACTTTCATCAACTAGCAGCATTCCAACAGTAACCATTAGGAATAATTGGTTAGGTACATTGAGTTTCTATTTCAAAGATTTTTCAAAAAAGATTTGCTGATCATTTTGAATTGAATCATTTAATTGATTAAGCCATAACCGCATATACATGCATTAATACGTATATTATGCATTGGCATACATAACAAAACAACTTTTCGGAAAGGCCACATATCATATATCCTACCATATTACATTAAAAAAGTATCTGTATGATGATCCAGTGTTGAAAGAAATTGATGAGATTTGGTCCCATCATATTTAGACAATCTTATTTCTTTGGACATAAAGAGATAAAGAAGCCATTGCGATTGCCGGAAAGACTAGGCCCACTAAAGGAACAAAAATAGAGGGAAAGTTCAAATCTATCATAGAATGGGTACCTCGATTTCATATTTGTACCTATTATAATTAGAAATTATAATTATAAAGATATCTTATGATAAGTCTATCTATTAGAAAGAATATTAAGATAATATTAATATGAAGTAGTTAATAATAAATAACCAATGTATAACTCAATGAAGTGTACCTATTCCTCTTTACTACACGAATATGTATGATAATCCGCTTTCAGAAATTGGATTATTTTTATCCCATCCTTATCTTCATCGTCTTTCTATCTTTCCTTTCAAAACAAAAAAAGTTTTTTGAAAGGAAAGATAAAAAAGAGTTTCTTATGAGTTCCCGACTTTAACCAATCTTATCCAACAAACAAGGATTCCTAGTGAAAACGGGGGTTATCGCTAAATAGAAAGAACTTCTCTATTCTTCTTATTTGTTATTTGAATATTTCTATTTTATTTATTTGATTTGAGATTTATTCTTTGCTTTTTATTTAATATTTTCTTTTCATTTTTTCGATATCTTTTTTTATCTATTTTTCGTTGTTCTATATATAAATATGACAATATGAATATGTCAAAAGGACGGAGAAATTTATTTTTATTTTCCGGATTTCTTGGGAAGGAGAAAGAAATTCTTTTTTATCTTGTCAATAGAGGGATGCTTATTCCTAATCAGGAAGAGAGGTAGAATAAAAAAAGGATCCGGGGCAAAAAGTCATTATCCAAAACTTCTGACTCTTACTACATTTCTAACTGATGTCCCCAAAGAAAACACCATCTTCTTAATTTTCTTTTTTTCATTATAATGAACTAAATGCGTATTCGCTACAAATAAAAATAACTGAAGCTAGTGTTATACTTCCATTTGAAAATGAAGAATTTCAATCTTTTAAAAAAGATTTTTTTAATCTTGATTCAAGGGAAAGAAACCATGTAGCTGAAATAACTCATTCAGAACACCTTTTAAAGGATTACGTGGTACGATTGGGTCGAATAAGCCCTTATGGAATAAATACTCAGCCACTTGTGAACCATCGGGTACTGTCTTTTTCAATGTTTGTTCAATTACTCTTTTACCCGCAAACGCAATGTAGGCATTAGGTTCAGCAATAATGATATCTCCCAACATACCAAAACTTGCTGTAACTCCGCCAGTTGTAGGAGATGTAAGGATTGATACATAAAATAAATTTTTCTTTGATTGATACTCATATGAAGCAGAAGATATTTTAGCCATTTGCATTAAACTCAAACTCCCTTCTTGCATGCGTGCTCCTCCAGAAGCACACACAATAATGACAGGTAGAGATCGATTAGTAGCATACTCGATTAAACGGGTGATTTTCTCACCTACTACGGATCCCATACTACCTCCCATAAACTGAAAATCCATAACTCCAATTGCTATGGGAATACTATTTAGTTGACCTACGCCCGTTTGAACAGCTTCAGTTAAACCCGTTTTTCTTTGATAAAAAGAGATGCGATCTATATAAGGTTCCTCTTCTGAATGAAATTCAATGGGGTCCATAGAGACCATATCTTCATCCATAGGCTCCCAAGTGCCAGGATCAATAAAGAGTTCGATTCTATCTGAACTACTCATTTTCAAATGATATCCGCAGTGTTCACAAATATTCATTTTTGAACTAAAAAATTTTTTATAATTTAATCCATAACAATTCTCACATTGAACCCATAACTGTTTGTATTTTGTATTTATATCGAAATCATTAGATATTTCTTTTATAT